TCAAAAAGGGGGGTTCCTCCTTTTATCGTTGTATGTGAAAGACATGTATTTTTCAAAATAGATCGTTCTTTTTAGTTATTATCTATACTTATTTCGTGTATGTGGATAATTTTTTTAATATACTCTTTTTAATATACATTGTTTTTTTACTTTAACATATAAATATATAATAAACATACAAATATATATAATACAAATATATTTATATATACATGTATATGTGATATATATATATCACATATACGTATGCGCGCACATCACACATCACATATATAAATGACATGAGGGAAAAAAAATGGAAGAAAATAAGGGAAAATAAAAATTGATTAAGTCCAGAGTGCTATGTCCATAATTCAAAGTAAGGAGTATCATAAGATTTCTGATAAACATAAGTTTTTTTATTGGGTTTCAATCCAATCAATCAGTTACACAACAAGTTAGGTAATTACTCCCTTCCCAAAATGAACTAGAATACCTAGGTATTTTTTTAATTCGAATATAGATACTATGATCCATATTTGAATAAAAAAAGTACTCTTTTTTTGGTCTAACTCTTTTTCCTTACTATATATAGTATACTATATAATATATTTATTATACTATTATAGTATAATAAATATGTTTATTAATCACAAAAAAAAATCAGAATAATTAAGAATCTCAATATTTGACTTTTTTTCATATCTTTTTTTTTTCTTTTATTATTGTTCCTTTCTAAAAGGATAAAAAAGATAAGAATTGGTGAATCGAGAACAATTTGTAATTATAAGAAAAAAGAGTTTCTTTTCTTATGGAACATACATATCAATATGCGTGGATAATACCTTTTCTTCCACTTCCAGTTACTATGTCAATAGGATTTGGACTTCTACTTATTCCGACAGCAACAAAAAATATTCGTCGCATGTGGGCTTTTCCTAGTGTTTTACTCTTAAGTATAGCTATGGTGTTTTCAGCCAATCTGTCTATTCAACAAATAAATGGAAGTTTTATCTATCAATATCTATGGTCTTGGACCATCAATAATGATTTTTCCTTAGAGTTTGGATACTTGATCGATCCACTTACTTCTATTATGTCAATACTAATTACTACTGTTGGAATCATGGTTCTTATTTATAGTGACAAGTATATGTATCACGATCAAGGATATTTGAGATTTTTTGCTTATATGAGTTTTTTTAATACTTCTATGCTGGGATTAGTTACTAGTTCAAATTTGATACAAATTTATATTTTTTGGGAACTTGTGGGAATGTGTTCTTATTTATTAATAGGGTTTTGGTTCACACGACCAATTGCAGCAAGTGCTTGTCAAAAAGCTTTTGTAACTAATCGTGTAGGGGATTTTGGTTTATTGTTAGGAATCTTAGGTTTTTATTGGATAACAGGTAGTTTAGAATTTCGGTATTTGCTCGAAATAACTAATAACTTAATCCAAAATAATGGGGTCAATTCTTTATTTGCTACCTTGTGTGCTTCTTTATTATTCGTCGGTGCAGTTGCTAAATCCGCACAATTCCCCCTTCACGTATGGTTACCTGATGCTATGGAAGGACCCACTCCTATTTCGGCTCTTATACACGCTGCTACTATGGTAGCAGCAGGAATTTTTCTTGTAGCTCGGCTTCTTCCTCTTTTCATAGTCATACCTTATATAATGAATTTCATTTCTTTAATAGGTGTAATAACACTATTATTAGGGGCTACTTTGGCCCTTGCTCAAAGAGACATTAAAAAAAGCTTAGCCTATTCCACAATGTCTCAATTGGGTTATATTATGTTAGCTCTAGGTATAGGTTCTTATCGAGCTGCTTTATTCCATTTGATCACTCATGCCTATTCAAAAGCTTTATTGTTTTTGGGATCCGGATCTATTATTCATTCAATGGAACCTATTGTTGGATATTCACCAGATAAAAGTCAGAATATGGTTCTTATGGGTGGTTTAACAAGATATGTTCCAATTACAAGAACTACTTTTTTATTGGGTACACTTTCTCTTTGTGGTATTCCACCTCTTGCTTGTTTTTGGTCCAAAGATGACATTCTTAATGATAGTTGGTTGTATTCACCAATTTTCGCAGTAATAGCTTATTTCACAGCAGGATTAACCGCATTTTATATGTTTCGGGTATATTTACTTACCTTTGATGGGTATTTCCGCGTTCATTTTCAAAATTACAGTAGCACAAAAAATGGTTCCTTCTATTCCATATCTCTATGGGGAAAAGGAATTCCAAGAGGAGTCAATCCAAATTTACTTTTATCAACAATGAATAAAAAGGTTTCTTTTTTTGCAAAAGAAAGATCAAAAATTGATAATAATGTAAGAAATAGGATACGATACTTTAGTACTTACTTTGGAAATAAATACACTTCCATGTATCCTCACGAATCGGACAATACTATGCTATTTCCTCTTCTTGTATTAGTACTATTTACTTTGTTGGTTGGATCAATAGGAATTTCTTTTGATCAAGGAGTAATAGATTTTGATATATTATCGAAGTGGTTAACCCCATCAACAAATCTTTTACATTCAAGTTCTAAT